ATCTCCATTCGAACTACTGTTGGTCATATTTATCTTTATCGAGAGATTGAAGAAGCTATACAAGGATTTTGTCGAGCCTGTTCATATGGTATTTAATAATACTGTACTTAAGTAATTCTATGATATCCGTGGAATTCGAGTCTTTCGGGTTCAAATAGGATCACAATTCATGAATTTTTCGGTGAATTAAGATTCAGAAAAGGAAGTTTTCTAATCACTAACTCAAACCCATTCATTGTCTAATTCTACTTAGGGGAATATGGAGGTACTTATGGCAGAACGGGCCAATTTGGTCTTTCACAATAAATCGATAGATGGAACTGCCATGAAACGACTTATTAGCAGATTAATAGATCACTTTGGAATGGCATATACAGCACACATCCTGGATCAAGTAAAGACGCTGGGTTTCCAACAAGCCACTGCTACATCCATTTCATTAGGAATTGATGATCTTTTAACAATACCTTCTAAAAGATGGCTAGTTCAAGATGCTGAACAGCAAAGTTTGATTTTAGAAAAACACCATCATTATGGGAATGTCCATGCAGTAGAAAAATTACGCCAATCCATTGAGATATGGTATTGCACAAGTGACTATTTGCGCCAAGAAATGAATGCTAATTTTAGGATGACTGACCCTTATAATCCAGTCCATATAATGTCTTTTTCGGGAGCTAGAGGAAATGTGTCTCAAGTACATCAATTAGTAGGTATGAGAGGATTAATGTCAGATCCACAAGGACAAATGATTGATTTACCTATTCAAAGCAATTTACGCGAAGGACTCTCTTTAACAGAATATATAATTTCTTGCTACGGAGCCCGCAAAGGAGTTGTGGATACAGCTGTACGAACATCAGATGCGGGATATCTTACGCGCAGACTTGTGGAAGTAGTTCAACATATTGTTGTACGTCGAACAGATTGTGGCACCATTCGGGGTATTTCTGTAAGTCCTCAAAACGGCAGGATGCCGGAAAGAATTTTTACCCAAATATTAATCGGCCGCGTATTAGCAGACGATATATATCTGGGTTCGCGGTGCATTGCCACACGAAATCAAGATATCGGGATTGGTCTTGTAAATAGATTCATAACCTTTCGAACCCAACCAATAGCCATCCGAACCCCTTTTACTTGTAGGAGTACGTCTTGGATCTGTCGATTATGTTATGGCCGAAGTCCTACTCACGGCGACCTGGTCGAATTGGGAGAAGCTGTAGGTATTATTGCTGGTCAATCCATTGGGGAGCCTGGTACTCAACTAACATTAAGAACTTTTCATACGGGCGGAGTATTCACAGGGGATACTGCAGAACATGTAAGAGCTCCTTATAATGGAAAAATAAAATTTAATGAGGAGTTGGTTCATCCCACACGTACACGTCATGGACACCCTGCCTTTCGATGTTATATAAACTTGTATGTCACTATTGAGGGCGAAGATATTCTACATAATGTGAATATTCCGCCAAAAAGTTTTATTTTAGTTCAAAATGATCAATATGTTGAATCCGAACAAGTGATTGCTGAAATTCGCGCGGGGGCATCGACTCTGAATTTTAAGGAAAAAGTGCGCAAACATTTTTATTCTGACTCAGAAGGAGAAATGCACTGGAGTACCGATGTGTATCATGCACCCGAATTTACATATGGTAATGTTCATCTCTTACCAAAAGCAAGTCGTTTATGGATATTATCAGGAAGACCATACAAATCCAGTGTAGTCTCCTTTTCACTCCACAAGGATCAAGATCAAACGACCACTCATTTTCTTTCTTTCGAACAAATAGATATTTCTAACTCCTCAATGACTCCTGATCAAATATTGGATTCTTCTATTAAAAAATCGAGATCGAGTAAAAAAGAACATGGGATCCCGAATTATTCAGAACTTAATCGAATGGGTTATTGTAATCACATATATCCTGCAAAAAACTCCGATTTATTGGCAAAGAGGCGAAAAAATAGATTCATCATTCCATTTCAATTTCAATGGAGTCAAGAACGAGAAAAAGAATTAATGTCCCTTTCCGACGGTATCTCGATTCAAATACCTATAAATGGTATTTTCCGTAGAAATAGTCTTTTTGCTTATTTCAATGATCCTCGATATCGAACAAAGAGTTCGGGAATTACTAAATATGAGACTATAGAAATGCATTCCATCGTTAAAAAAGAGGATTTTATTGAGTATCGAGGAATCAAAGAATTTCGACCAAAATACCAAATGAAAGTAGATCGGTTTTTTTTCATTTCCGAGGAAGTACATATCTTGCCCGGAGCTTCTTCGATAATGGTACGGAACAATAGTATCATTGGAGTAGATACGCAAATTACTTTAAATACAAGAAGCCGAGTCGGCGGGGTGGTTCGGGTGGAGAGAAAAAAAAAAAAGATTGAACTTCAAATTTTTTCTGGAGATATCTATTTTCCTGGGGAGACAGATAAGATATCTCGACACAGCGGCATTTTGGTACCACCAGGAAAGACAAATTACAAGGAATCCAAAAATTTGAAAAATTGGCTCTATGTCCAATGGATCCCCCTTACTAAGAAATTTTTTTTTGTTTTGGTTCGATCCGTAGTCACATATGAAATAACGGACGGTATCAATTTAGCAACACTTTTCCCTCAAGATCTGTTGCAAGAAAGGGATAATGTGCAACTTCGAATTTTCAATTATATCCTTTATGGAAATGGCAAAGTCACTCGGAGAATTTCTGACACAAGTGTTCAATTAGTACGTACTTGTTTAGTATTAAATTGGAACCAAGACAAAAAAAGTTCTTCTATCGAAGAGGCTCGCGCTTCTTTTGTTCAAGTAAAGACAAATGGTATGCTTCGAGATTTCCTAAGGATCGATTTAGTCAAATTGGTCCTTTCGTATATCGGGAAAAGGAGTGATCCCCCCCCTTTTTCTGATGATGGATCAGAGTATACCAATATGAATCCGTTTTTTTCCATTTACTCAAAGATAAAACTTAAACAATCATTTAACCAAAATCAAGGAACTGTTCGTACGTTGTTTGGTAAAAATAAGGAATGTCAGTCTTTTATAATTTTGTCATCATCCAATTGTTTTGGAATAGGCCCATTCACATTCAATGATGTAAAATATCACAAAGAATCCATTAAAAAAAATCGTCCAATTTCATTTAAGAATTCATTCGGTCCTTTAGGAATAGTCCTTCAGTTTGCGAATTTTTTTTTATTGTACCATTTAATAACTCATAATCAGATCTTGGTAAATAATTATTTACAACTTGACAATTTAAAACAACCCTTTCAAGTCCTTAAATACCAATATTATTTAACGGATGAAAATGCAAGAATTTATAATCCCGATTTTTGTAGTAACATCGTTTTGAATCCATTCAAATTGCATTGGTATTTTATTTATTACAGTTTTTTTGACGAGACATCTACAAAAATGTGTCTTGGACAATTTCTTTGTGAAAATGTATGTATAACCAAAAGGGGACTGAACTTAAAATCGGGTCAAGTTCTAATTGTTCAGTTTGATGCTGTAGTAATAAGATCGGCTAAGCCTTGTTTGGCTACCCCAGGAGCAACAGTTCATGGTGATTATGGGGAAATCTTTTATGAAGGGGATACTTTAGTTACATTTATATATGAAAAATCGAGATCCGGTGATATAACGCAAGGTCTCCCAAAAGTGGAACAAGTCTTAGAGGTTCGTTCGGTTGATTCAATATCAATAAATTTAGAAAAAAGGATTAATGATTGGAACGAATGTATAAAAAAAGTTCTTGGAATTCCATGGGGATTCTTGCTTGGGGCTGAGCTAACTATAGCGCAAAGTCGTATCTCTTTAGTTAATAAGATCCAAAAGGTTTATCGATCCCAGGGGGTACAGATCCATGATAGGCATATCGAAATTATTGTACGGCAAATAACATCCAAAGTTTTGGTTTCAGAGGATGGAATGTCTAATGTTTTTTTGCCCGGAGAACTAATTGGATTGTTTCGAGCAGAACGGACGGGACGCGCTTTGGAAGAATCGATCTGTTACCGAATTATCTTATTGGGAATAACGAGAGCCTCTCTGAATACTCACAGTTTTATATCCGAAGCAAGTTTTCAAGAAACGGCTCGAGTTTTAGCAAAAGCAGCTCTCCGAGGCCGCATTGATTGGTTGAAAGGACTAAAAGAAAACGTTGTTCTGGGGGGAATGATACCCGTTGGTACGGGATTCAAGGGATTCGTACACCGTTCAAATCAACATAAGAGCATTAGCATTCCCTTGAAAAAAAAATCTATTTGAGGGGAAAATGAGAGATATTTTGTTTTACCACAGAGAATTGTTGGATTCTTTTTTTTTTTTTTTTATAAGAATTTAGGTGATAGATCAAAACAACGATGATTTTGGGGATTTAACAGAAGATTTTTATTTATCTTTGTTATTTAATTAATTTAGCATTTAGCATTTAGTAATGTAATAAAATACGGAAACTAAAAAAAAATAACGAATAGAAAGGAATTTCTGGTTTGGGTTGTGTATCAATGGCCAATCCCCGTTAAAAAAGAAGGTTCCGTTGGAACAATTATTTATTTCAGGATACCTCATCTCTTTATTTTAAAAAGAGTTAAAATGTGTGGAGAAATGACAAGAAGATATTGGAACATCAATTTGGAAGAGATGATGGAGGCGGGAGTTCATTTTGGTCACGGTACTCGAAAATGGAATCCTCGAATGTCACCTTATATCTCTGCAAAATGTAAAGGTATTCATATTATAAATTTGACCAGAACTGCTCGGTTTTTATCAGAGGCTTGTGATTTAGTTTTTGATGCAGCAAGTAGAGGAAAACAATTTTTAATTGTTGGGACAAAAAATAAAGCAGCTGATTCAGTAGCATGGGCTGCAATAAGGGCTCGATGTCATTATGTTAATAAAAAGTGGCTTGGAGGTATGTTAACGAATTGGTCCACTACAGAAACAAGACTTCATAAATTCAGGGACTTGCGAATGGAACAAAAGGCGGGGGGACTCGACTGTCTCCCGAAGAGAGATGCCGCGGTGATGAAGAGACAATTATCTCACTTGCAAACATATCTGGGCGGAATTAAATATATGACAGAGTTACCTGATATTGTAATCATCGTTGATCAACAAGAAGAATATACAGCCCTTCGAGAATGTATTACTTTGGGAATTCCAACGATTTGTTTAATCGATACCAATTGTGACCCGGATCTCGCCGATATTTCTATTCCGGCAAACGATGATGCGATAGCTTCAGTTCGATTAATTCTTACTAAGTTAGTTTTTGCAATTTGTGACGGTCGTTCTAGCTATGTAAGAAATCTTTGATTTTCTTATGAATTCAACAAGTCAATTCTTATAATTTATAATAGAATTGGTTACTATTCCTGACTATCAAAAATTATAATAATAATAAAGGGAAAGGCCTGGGGATATTATGTGATTAATTGGTATCCTAAATCCTAAAAAAAGTAGACAAGTCGAGAAAAAGATGATTGAATCAAAATAATTTTTTTTAAGTAATATTTTTGTTAGAGGATAATATGAATATTCTATCATATTCAATCAACACCCTAAAGAAGGGGTTATATGATATGTCTGGTGTGGAAGTAGGTCAACATTTTTATTGGCAAATAGGGGATTTCCAAATCCATGGCCAGGTACTTATAACTTCTTGGGTTGTAATTGCTATCTTACTAGGTTCAGCTGCGATAGCTGTTCGTAATCCACAAACCATTCCGACAGGTGGTCAGAATTTCTTTGAATATGTTCTTGAATTCATTCGAGACGTGAGCAAAACTCAAATTGGAGAAGAATATCGCCCTTGGGTTCCCTTTATTGGAACTATGTTTCTATTTATTTTTGTTTCTAATTGGTCCGGGGCCCTTTTCCCTTGGAAAATCATACAGTTACCTCACGGGGAGTTAGCCGCACCCACGAATGATATAAATACTACTGTTGCTTTAGCTTTACTCACGTCAGTAGCCTATTTTTATGCGGGTCTTACAAAAAAAGGATTAGGTTATTTTGGTAAATACATTCAACCAACTCCAATTCTTTTACCAATTAATGTCTTAGAAGATTTCACAAAACCTCTATCACTTAGTTTTCGACTTTTTGGAAATATATTAGCGGATGAATTAGTAGTTGTTGTTCTTGTTTCTTTAGTACCTTTAGTGGTTCCTATACCTGTCATGTTTCTCGGATTATTTACAAGTGGGATTCAGGCTCTTATTTTTGCAACTTTAGCCGCAGCTTATATAGGCGAATCCATGGAGGGTCATCATTGATTAGTCTTAGGAAGAGTCTTTTAGTTTAGATCCAATGTGGCTCAGGAGACTCTATTACCATTAGAGTCGAGATGTGTAAAAAAAGTGGTTGGTTAGTCGACAGTGGGTGCGCTAGATATGTGGAATCTAATGCTTATAGGTTCATTTTTTGAAGTTCATTTTTAAAAATTAGATGTTTCGAAGAATGATTAGAAAATCCTATTTAATTTACGAGATAATAGGCGGTTTACGTTATGTAAGAAACATATGTATATTTGATATTACATATTGACAAGTTATATATGAACGACTTTTTCATTTGCACTAAAAGATGAAGTCTTTCTAATGATTCAAAAATATTAATTAATAATATAGATATTAATTCAAATTTGGCATTTTTGATTCTTTCTACTGGATGGATATTACAATGGAATAATTAAGTCCTAATTCATTGATTGATTGTATCATTAACCATTTTTTTTTTGTGTGAGGAACTTATCTATCATGAATCCACTGATTTCTGCCGCTTCCGTTATTGCTGCTGGATTGGCTGTAGGGCTTGCTTCTATTGGACCTGGAGTTGGTCAAGGTACTGCTGCAGGCCAAGCTGTAGAAGGTATTGCGAGACAGCCTGAGGCAGAGGGAAAAATACGAGGTACTTTATTACTTAGTTTAGCTTTTATGGAAGCTTTAACAATTTATGGATTGGTTGTCGCATTAGCCCTTTTATTTGCAAATCCTTTTGTTTAATCCGAGAAAAGGAAAATAAATATGAGAAATTTTTATTTAGTTTAGGTTTGGTTTTTGGACGTGCAGATTGTTTTTTCACATTATATTAAGATCAAATTTCGCTTCTACACAATTAATTATACTTATTCATTCCGAAAATAACACAGGGGAAGGAAGGAAGAAAACGAGTGATTAACACTAATTCTTCATCTTCAAATCAGTCCTTCCCCTTCTTTAGTCGAAAGCAAAGAAGAAGTGCTCCAACAAAGGAGCTATTTCACAATTCACATGAAACCTAGTACCTAATTCTATTTTATTGGAATTAATTCGAATAAATAATAATTTAAGTATTTTTGGTATTGGGAATCTTAATTAAAAAAAAAGTCATGAAAGTTATTTCGAACGTATTTTCGATTTAGAAGTAATAAATAAGTGAAGCAGCACAATGCTTTTTTGAGTTTATCCATAAAAGGAGATCGTATGAAAAAT